CATAAAATACAAAGAAGCGTTTGTCCTTTGATCCAAATAAGAGTTTAAAGGCAGAAAACTATTTTGATTTATTAAAGTTTCTAAGATATAACGGAAAGAAGTCCGGCTACGAGGTCTGAGTATTAAGTATGAATCATAGTTCAAATACTTTGTGATCCATTTGATCTAGTTCGTGCTCCAGATACTCGAATGAATATCCGACGAAGTAAAACCATCTTGATAAAGATGACAGACCCAATTCTCTGTACTATCCATAGGGTCAATTCTAACAAGTCACACACTCATATTCCGGAAATATACAATGCAGAAAAAAATTTCGCGGTCGAACTACCAAAGGAGAATAGGCTAACATTTTTGACCTACATACTTTACTTTTTTGTATCGAACTAAAAGCTAGGACTTCAATATTCTTTTCAGTCTAATTAACTGAAATTCCATCCAGTAGAACAGAAGAATTATAAATCTCCAAAATAATAGAGAGGAATACCGCAAATAGAGCCATTGCAACACCCATCAAAGGGGTCGTTCCCCATCCAGGAGCTACTTTTCCATATTCAGAATTCAATGGTTTCAATAACTTCCCTACAGTAGTGCTTCTTGGACCAGATCTAGAACTATCCTCAACAGTTTGTGTAGCCATAAATCTTATTTTGTATTCATTACGATCTGTTGACTTTGTATACCATTCCGTTGTAAATAAACGATCTTAGCATAGATCCATTGTGGTCTTTCAATTATATAATAATGGAAACAGCAACCCTAGTTGCCATCTTTATATCTGGGTTACTTGTAAGTTTTACTGGGTATGCTCTATATACTGCCTTTGGGCAACCCTCTCAACAACTAAGAGATCCATTCGAGGAACACGGGGACTAGTTGATGTAATCAGCCGCCAAAGATTTGGAGGCTGATTACATCAATGAAGATAATGAAAAATTATTTCATTTTTTAGTTGAAATTTTAGGTGGTTCCCGAAAAAAAATAGCGAAAAAAATTATCCCTAAAGTCGATACTAAGAGAAATGTATAAACCAATGCTTCCATAAATTTGATCGTGGTTTACAATTATAGCTTTCATACCTATTTTGTTTATGTTTATTTAGGAGTATCCCTCCGGATAAAGAAAGAAAAAGAATCAAAGAAACGGCAGCGATTTAAATAAAGATTCCTAGACTACCCTACCGATTAAATAAAATAGTAAATAGAATAAAAAAAAAGCAATGTTGCATCAGACTGCTGGTCTTTTTGTAGTTGGATCTCCAAGTTTTTGGAATGCCCCAAATTCCACTTGAGCATCCAAATCTGGATCAATACCAGCAAAAACATCTCTGAAGAGGGTTCTAGAACCATGCCAAATGTGGCCAAAGAAGAAAAGTAGAGCAAACGAAGCATGCCCAAAAGTAAACCAACCTCTTGGACTGCTACGAAAAACACCATCGGATTTCAAAGTAGCACGATCTAATTCAAAAATCTCACCCAATTGAGCCCGTCTAGCATATTTTTTCACAGTTGCGGGATCACTATAACTCACTCCATTGAGTTCACCACCATAAAACTCAACAGTTACACCTACTTGTTCGACACTATATTTTGATTCTGCCCTTCTAAATGGGACGTCGGCTCTAACAATCCCATCTCCGTCTACTAAAACAACCGGAAATGTTTCAAAAAAAGTAGGCATACGACGTACAAAAAGTTCACGCCCTTCTTTATTTCTAAAGACGGGATGTCCTAACCATCCAACAGCTATTCCATCCCCATTGTCCATTGAACCCGCTCGGAATAACCCACCTTTTGCTGGATTATTACCAATATAATCATAAAAAGCTAATTTTTCAGGAATTTTAGACCAAGCTTCTGATACACTTTTATTTTCAGCGAGTCCCGCACTAACTCTTCGATATATTTCTTGTTGAAAGTATCCCTGATCCCATTGATAACGAGTAGGACCAAATAATTCGATGGGAGTAGTTGCAGAACCATACCACATAGTTCCAGCAACAACAAAAGCTGCAAAAAAGACAGCAGCAATACTACTGGAAAGGACGGTTTCAATATTTCCCATACGTAATCCTTTGTATAGACGTTGAGGCGGACGAACACTAAGATGGAATAAGCCCGCTAATATACCCAACGTCCCTGCTGCAATATGATGAGAGGCTATTCCTCCCGGAACAAAAGGGTCAAAACCCTCCACGCCCCACGCCGGATTTACGGGTTGGACCTTTCCGGTTAGTCCATAAGGGTCGGATACCCATATTCCAGGACCATATAATCCTGTTACATGAAATGCGCCAAAACCAAAGCAAGCCACTCCTGAAAGAAATAAATGAATTCCAAAAATCTTGGGCAAATCCAAAGAAGGTTTTCCTGTACGTTCATCACAAAAAATTTCTAGATCCCAATATACCCAATGCCAAATAGCTGCCAAGAAGCACAAGCCAGAAAACACGATATGTGCTCCGGCTACCCCTTCGTAACTCCAAAGACCCGGATTCGTTATAGTCCCGCCTGTAATATTCCAACCGCCCCACGAATTGGTTATTCCTAAACGAGTCATGAAAGGTATAACGAACATACCTTGTCTCCACATTGGATCAAGAACAGGGTCCGAGGGATCAAAAACCGCTAATTCATATAGAGCCATCGAACCGGCCCAACCAGCAACCAGAGCGGTATGCATTATATGAACAGAAAGCAAACGACCGGGATCATTCAATACAACAGTATGAACACGATACCAAGGCAAACCCATGGAAATACCCCTTTATCAACGAAAAATGGACACTATGTAACTTTATTGCATTGAAAAAAACTATGTTATGGACCCCCCTTTTTTAGGTAATTATTTCGGAAAAAGGATTAATATTTGTTCTATTCTGTTAGTAATAATGGAACAATTTGATTCATAGGAAAAAAGGGAAGCGGATCTATTCTATATCCGATAAGTACCAATACGCAATGGGGTGAATCCTATTTTATATGAATCAAGATAGCTATGGTTATTCAGAAGCCCGTTCGTAAAAAATTTTATTTATTTTTATTCATTCTCTTTTACTTTTATTTTATATTTTATTTTAGCTTATTCAACTTATGTATTAAATATGATTAATTTAAATATGATATGACTAATATTAATAAAGTCGTAAAAAATTATAATATTATTAAAAAATGAAACCCCCAGTTTTACGTTTTCACATCAAAGTTAAATAGAGAACTTCATTCTCTTTTTTTCAGTTCATGCCTATTGGCGTTCCAAAAGTACCTTTTCGAAGTCCTGGAGAAGGAGATACATCTTGGGTTGACATATAGTGCGACTTGTCAGATATATTGGGCTATATGGGATTTACCCATTTTCTCCCTCGAGCGAGATATCCTCTGTTTCGCCCAAAAAGATTGAATTTTCAAAAATTTGTAACGCGAAACGCAAAAATAAAGTGGAATAAAATTCAGGGAGTATTTAGATTGATATTATATTATATTATCAAAACTTTTTATGGTTTACGTGGTCGGACTAATAAAATTAGGTATCCAGGCTCCGTTTAGCAAAAACCCAATTAATAAAAAAATTAATATATAATATTTTTATAATTACTACTTATGATTAAAAATCAACAATTATATAAAAAAAAAAAAAAAAAAAAGACGCGGTATTTGGTTCATTTGTCCTATATGTGCAAATAACAATCGGGCAAATTTTTCCTTTTACTCGGGGTAGAGCATAAACCTAAAAAATGTAATAAAAAAAAGAAAGAAGCCCGCTCAGTAACAAGAAAAAACCATCGCCTTTTCAACTGAATCTCGATGAAAAAAAAAATATCAATGAATCCAGTTAGTCTGACATCGTTTTATTAGTAGGAGTATAATATCTAATAAAGGGTAAAGGGGGCCAAAACTTATTTTTTCTTTTATTTTATTTTTTGTAGACCCTATAAGTTATAAATAAAAACCTTCTAGAAAAAAAAAGGGGGGGTTGGAATCGACACATTGATTTTTTAACAATTTTTATTGAACCGTATGCATCAAAAGGTGCTTGTACGGCTCCTAAGGAATAAACTTTTATCCTAATCAACCGACTTTATCGAGAAAGATTGTTTTTTTTAGGCCAAGAGGTTGATACCGAAATATCGAATCAACTTATTAGTCTTATGATATATCTCAGTATAGAAAAGGATACAAAAGATCTTTATTTGTTTATAAACTCTCCTGGTGGATGGGTAATATCTGGAATGGCTGTTTATGATACCATGCAATTTGTGCGACCCGATGTACAGACAATATGCATGGGATTGGCCGCTTCAATAGCATCCTTTATCCTAGCCGGCGGAGCAATTACCAAACGTATAGCATTCCCTCACGCTTGGCGCCAATGAGTTTTTTTATTTTCGAGAAAAAATACTATGCCTTCGCCATCGTAAATATGAATTAGTTAAGTAATAATAGCATGGCACTTCGAATTCGATATGAAATTTATTAGATTAAAAAAAAAACATTAGATTATATATTGAAAGAGTAGTATGAGATAAGTAAGGGGTATTTAAGATGATATCTTACCTATTTGGGCACATCTCAGCGTCACAAACTTTGTTTTAACACCGGAAGCTTATAAAAAAAAAAAAGACACTTTGGGATTGCTGAATCATACACGAATAAAAAAATGATATATAAAGCAACGGAACCATCATAGTATTTTTTTAACTCCTACAAAAAAGAAGGATGGTAATTGGATCGTTTATGGATCGGCGTATAATACAACCTATATTTTTTGTTCTTTCCCCGAAAGGTCAAAAACGTAAATTCCATTGTGGAGCCGTATGCAATGGACAAAAAAAGCCTGTACGGTTTTTCAATTTTCGCTGTTTTTTTTATTATCTCGCCTCATTCTGCGAAATAGAAGACCTTTTTATATCTTTTTCTATTATATATCATCAGGGTAATGATCCATCAACCCGCCAGTTCGTTTTATGAGGCACAAACGGGAGAATTTATCTTGGAAGCGGAAGAACTACTAAAAATTCGCGAAACCATCACAAAGGTTTATGTACAAAGAACGGGCAAACCTATATGGGTTGTATCCGAAGACATGGAAAGGGATGTTTTTATGTCAGCAACAGAAGCCCAAGCTCATGGAATTGTTGATCTTGTAGCGGTTCAATAAAAAATAGGGGCGATTTCATGCAAATCTACAATTGCTAATTTTATATATTTAGATAATCTTGAAGAGAAGTAATTCAGAATTAGCCGGTTAGAACCAATCTAAACCAGCCCATTATTTATATAATTCTGTATGCCAACCATTAAACAACTTATTAGAAATACAAGACAGCCAATCCGAAATGTCACGAAATCCCCAGCGCTTCGGGGATGCCCTCAGCGACGAGGAACATGTACTCGGGTGTATGTGCGACTCGTTTAGATCATAGACTGAGACACAAAAAGTCAATTATTTTTTAAATATCAAGGATCGGTACCTGTGAATAAAATCGAATGGAGGAACTTGATTAATTATTTAAAAAAGATAGATTGTTCATATCTTCTATTGTGTATGAAACTTATGGTTTACATTGGTGCAAATCCACTCAACTCCATTTTTTAGAAAACCCCCAAGGATAACAAATGGTTATCCATTAAGCGGGGGAAATTCCCCTTTTTATTCAAAAGATTCCACTAAAGAACGGCCTAACAGGGTAAAAAATCAATTTTTAAAATGAAATACCGTTACTGTATAAAGTGGGTCTCATTGTGAAAGACCTATTACTGGAATATTAATGGGGTAGAGCCAAAGAATGTGAATTGTACAAGTTACCAATAGTATTGATTAATTAAAAGAAGGAGCTCCGGTGTATAGAGAGTACCTCACCGTTTTAGAAGTAACCATAAAAACGATGGAACCCACTATTTATCCATTTCTATTTACTACTTTTTTTATATAAAATATCAAGGCAATTTATCCTTTCAAAGCAAAATACCTAGCAAAAAATAGTGGGGGGGAAGGTTAGAGTAGCAAAAGCCATTGGAATTTTTTTTTATACATTGGAATAATTCGTTTGGTTATTAATGACTAGTAAAGGGGAAAAGAATAACTAAAAAAATAATTAGTTATTCATCAAAGTTTGATTTATTCAATGACTAGAATTAAACGCGGATATATAGCTCGGAGGCGTAGAACAAAACTTCGTTTATTTGCATCAAGCTTTCGGGGGGCTCATTCACGACTTACACGAACTATGACTCAACAGAGAATAAGAGCCTTAGTTTCGGCTCATCGGGATAGGGGTAAAAGAAAAAGAGATTTTCGTCGTTTATGGATCACTCGAATAAATGCCGTAATTCACGAAATGGAGGTATTCTATAGTTATAACCTATTCATACACACTATGTACAAGAAGCAATTACTTCTTAATCGTAAAATACTTGCACAAATAGCTCTATTAAATAGGACTTGTCTTTATACCATTTCGAATGAGATCAAAAAATAACGGCATTAGACGAAATCCACTAAAATATTTGAAATAGAGTTCTAAGGAGAATTAGCTCGGGGAAGGTAGAGTAGAAATTAGTATTATAAAAAAATCGTCAAAACAAAACGAGGGTATATAGTTGCTAAAAAAATAGTTATTCTTTTCGACGATTCTTTTTTTTTTTATGACAGACGTAACAATCAAATTTTGATTCTTGATTGTATTTTTCGAACAAAAGAGTAATCTCTTTTTTAATTCCTTCAGATTGGAATTGTTAGTCAATTGAAAAATCAGTCTATTTTTTTCTGGTTCTAAGGCTAGTAGTTCTAGGGGTCGATTCACTTCTTTCAAATTGTTTCTGATTATTAAGAAAAGGTAACAAAGATAAAATACGAGCTTGTTTTATAGCAATAGTAATTAATCGTTGTTGTTTTAAAGTCACCCTATTCACCCGTCTAGATAATATTTTTCCTTGTTCACTAATAAATCGACTAATTAAACTCATGTTTCTATAATCAATTCGATCCCCCGATTGGATCGGGGGCAAACGCCTACGAAAAGATCGCTTGGATTTAGTAAAAGGTCGCTTAGATTTATTCATAATTTTTTATTCCTTATCTCTAAAATCCTATTTTGATCGGATCCAAATAAAAACAATTTCTATATAGGATAGAGTTTCTATTTCTATATAGAATTAAGAATATAGGATTAGATTTATTTCTATTGATTTAGTTTTTTATATTTATATATATGTAATAAATAATATATAGATACTATCATTATTCCTGCTCTTACAATAAAAGTTGACATACAAGCACTCAATTTTATCTATTTCTTGATTTCCCCATGAATTGTATGTTTATAACAATAGGAACAGAATTTTCTCAATTCCAATCGACTAGGGGTGTTATGCCGATTCTTTTGAGTAATATATCTGGAAATTCCCGCTGATTCTTTCTTAATATCATTTCGAACACAACTCGTACATTCCAAAATAATAGTTACTCGAACATCTTTACCCTTGGCCATGAAACCTCCGTTGGATTTATGCGTCACCCCAATCTTCTATTTTCATTTTCGGATCCAGAAAGAACAAAAAAATAGAAGCTGTTAACGAAAAAAAAAATTCTGAAATATTTTGTTGCAATTAAAATTAATTAGTAATTAAAAAAAAAAAAATAATAAGCAATACCATGATTTTTTGAAAACTATATTGGAAAAGTTTTGTACAGTATTTTTTTTTTTTTTGAAGTATCTCATAGGATACTCTTTCCCTAGCAACACCTTTTAGTTCTATATACTAATTTAATTGGATCCTGAACCCTCGTTTTTATGACCTTTCACCCCCCTTTTTTCTAATTCATTCTAAAAAAAATTAGAAAAAGGGGGGGATTAGTCCCCGATCGTTGATCGTATCGCGAAAATTTTTTAACCTTTATGATGGTAATAACTAGAATTAAAAAAATGGAAATGTTAATGCATCTGGAAATAAACGATTAATCTCTATTAATAAACCGGCTAACAAACCGAACCATAGGGTACTTAGTACCGGTGCTACGGAAAGATATGTTTTTAGATCTCGCATTTGAAATCCTCCTTCTTTCTTCTTTATTGTATTACATTATATATAGTAATATATATAACTATAGATGTACATGTAGTTAAGGAGTTATTGTATTTGTATACGTAACCCTCCCGTTTTCAAAATTATATACTATAACGATCTTATAGAGTCTATTTTTAAATGAAAACGCCTATTTATGTAAAATTGAAGTTGAGATAATTTTTGTAAAAAAAAAAACAAAAGTAAATTTTTTATTATATTTTATTTTTTATTATATATATATATATGATTGTTATCTGATATGAGACAAAAAAAGAAGGATGTGGAAAACAAGCCAGGAATTATCTACAATGACACTGTAAACCAATTGAAAGGGATGTAGCGCAGCTTGGTAGCGCGTTTGTTTTGGGTACAAAATGTCACGGGTTCAAATCCTGTCATCCCTACCTATTACTACTCTTCTGAGCAGTAACGAGGGGTCTATTTTAGATCTATCTTTTTTTAATAAAATTGGACCATACATATAATTCTGAAATTTATTATGATAGAGTATATATGTACAAAAGTACAAAATAAATTAGAGTTAAAGAATGTCCTCTCTCTAGGCTTTTAATTTTTTAGAGAAAACAAGAAAAGCGCTCTTAGTTCAGTTCGGTAGAACGTGGGTCTCCAAAACCCAATGTCGTAGGTTCAAATCCTACAGAGCGTGATTTCATTCTTGTTTATTAAATTGTGTCAAAAAACGACTGGGCGCAAATAATTGAGCAGCAATCGGAATTAGACCTCCCGCATATGAAAGCAAGAAGGAGGTCAGTAAAAAAAAAAGAGATGTTAATTAATCAAAAGTCCAACTGATCACCACGTCTGTATTGTAAATAGGCAGTTACGAATAATCCAGCCAAAGTAATAGGAATTAGACCTAAGACGATTCCAAATAAAGAAACTTCAATCATTTTTATTTTCTTTTTTTTTTTCATTTTTTAAAGGGAGAAAAGAGAGGTACTATCTATTCCTAGCTCGTAATCCGTATTGCCGATGAATCGCAATGACCAAAATTGGGTAATTAACACGGTAAGGAACTATCGAACATATGAAATACCATATAAATCCTTTTTTATAAAAAAATCTTCATTCAATTAATTTCAAATAAGTCGTATTTTGCTTAGACCAATAAATAGAACTGAGGTTATAGTTAAAGCTGCTAGTAGAAAACCAAAATAACTTGTTATAGTAGGCATGAAGGGACTCAATAAAATATGTTTTTTATACATCTGTTTCTAAAGTACTTCCCTAAGTTTTAATTAATTTTTTTTTAGAGATAGAAAAAATACTAGTTCCAAGAATCAAAAAATTCTATTTAAAATTTGTAAATTATCAATCATTTGGTATGAACAAAAATAAAAAATAACTCTATTATCTAACTTCAGTCAAAACATATAACTTTTTTTTTATTTTTAATTAATATGTAAAAATTTGAAAATAAGTTGTAAGTTGTTTGATTCTTTTTTTTTAAGTAACTTTAGAACCTCGAATACGCCCCCTTATACTTTTACTTTATTAAAATTATTAAAAGTGAATTTACTTAACTTAAAATTTGAACGCATTAGATTAAGATTAAATAGTAGAGCAGTTTGCTTCATTTAATCTATCGAATGAGACAAAAAAAGAGGTATACTCCGCGGAGAACGCGATCAGCCAAAAACATATTTATTTTTTTACATTTTAACTATATTTTAGATTTGAAAAGATAACTAGATTTTTCAAACTTGTAATTAGCAATTCGAGTATCGTTTACTTTCTAGGTTTTATGTTTTTTTTCTTTCGAGATTATATAGAAAATAGAGTGAAAAACCCATCATCTTTGTAGTTAGTTAAAGAAAGAAAATAAAATTATCTACCACCTCATTTCTATACTAATTCAAATTGCGTTGCTGTGTCAGAAGAAGGATAGCTATACTGATTCGGTAGACTCTAAA